GCCCTAATACATTACAAAATTTCGCTTTAGCCAATGATCTAATTAGAGGAATAATTGAAATTATTGTATCAAGCTTTTTCATAACATTTTCGATTATAAATGAATTTTCCAACATTTGATTCCGTACCACTGAAGGATTTAGCCGCACATTTGAAAAATAGCCCAAAAAGTAAAATGAATGCTCGGATAATTGGTTTATATGGATCTTTCCTGGTTGAGACCAAACATAAAAATGACATTGCCATAAATGGATAAGATAGTATTTCCATTTTTTCATCAAAAAGGACGTATTCTTTGAAGCCAGAATGGATTTTCCTTGATATCTAACATAATGAATGAAAGGGTCCTTGAAGAACCATAGGGTGGACGGAAAATCCTTATCAAAGACTTCTACAAAATGTTCTATTTTTGCATAGAAATAGATTCGCTCAAAAAGGACTCCAGAAGATGTTAATCGTAAATAAGAAGATTTGTTACGGAGAAAAAGAAAGATAGATTCGTATTCACATACATAAAAATTATATAGGAACAGGAAAAATCTTGGATTACTTTTTGAAAAAGTAGAAATCCATTTTTTTGGAGTAATAAGACTATTCCAATTACAATACTCATAAAGAAAGAGCCTTAATAAATGAAAAGAAGAGGCATCTTTCACCCAGTATCGAAGGGTTTGAATCAAGATTTCCAGATGGATAGGGTAGGGTATTCGTACATCTGATACATAATTTAAATATGGAAATCTTTCCTCAAAAAAAGGAAATATTGAATGAATTGATCGTAAATTATAAGATTTTACAATTTCTGCCTCCTCTAAGGAAGAGATTAATTGTAGGGAAAATGGAATTTCCACACTGACGGCAAGCCCCTCTGATATTATTTGAGAATACAAATTCTTGTTGTACCCCCAAAATGGATTTTTGTTAGAATCATTAGCAAAAATAATCAAATGATTCTGTTGATACATTCGAGTAATTAAACGTTTTACAATTAGTAAACTAGATTTATTGTCATAACCTAGATTTTCCACCAAAATGGATCTATTTAAACCATGATCATAAGCAAGTGCATAAATATACTCCCGAAAAATAAGTGGGTATAGGAAGTCATGTTGGCGAGATCTATCTAGTTCTAAATAGACTTGAAATTCCTCCATTTTTGAAATTCGATTTGGGCCAAGGATCGAGGATTTATTGGGTTATCAAATGATACATAGTGCGATACAGTCAAAACAGGGTATTCTATTCTAATAAAAATGGAATAGATACCTAGAAAACAAGTAAGACTCATCAACGGACTCTCTCTACTCGCTTTTTCCATCTAATTGTTTTATGTTCGTTCTAGGATAACAAGATAGTTAGAAATCCTTTATTTTCTCAACCCAATCGCTCTTTTGATTTTGGAAAAAAAAAATATCTTTATCAATATACTCTTTCTTCTACACATTTATCGCCACCCCATAATATAATGGAGAATAACTAATAGTTAGGACTCATAACAAAAATCAATAATCCATTCATGGGAAAAGCTTTTCCCGCATCAAGTACTAATATATTGATTTTTAACGTATAATTAGATGGGGTAATCATTCAAATTCAAAACGAAAGCTCGTTGCTTTTTGTTTCCCTATAATTGGAGCCGCCAAACTCTATCCATTTATTAATTCAACCCAACTGTGAATTGATTTTGTTCCGAGCCAAGAATTCAAACAAGGATTTGGGCCCGATCCAATAACAATGAAATATTCTTAGAATTCTCCATTGATACGACATGCTGCTTTTTCCATTCATTCCTTTATGGATCAGTCGTGGTCTTACAAACTCTACCGATGGTATGGACGAATCCATTGCTTCATAGAAATGTGTAAAAAATTGAGTCGCACTTAAAAGCCGAGTACTCTACCATTGAGTTAGCAACCCTAATAAAATAAACTACAAAAATAAACTAATAGGATGTGTAGATACAATCGTAATCAAAATAAATAAAAAGATTGAATTAGATAATAAAAAAAATATTCCATTAAAATCAAATTGAAAGAAAAAAGAAATAAAAAATGTTGAAGTCGAATCGATTCTGAACATAAAAATGAACGGATCAGATGAAAATACAAGAAATTTTCTCAGATAAAAAAAGGAAAATCACAATTTATAGACCGCCTCTTTGCCTCCTATGTTATACATTCTTTTCATTTTATTTATTAATTTTTATTACTCTATTTATATATTTATAAAATAATTTAGATTCGAATATTTAGATTTTTTTAGATTCTAATATTTATATTAGATTATTATTCTAATAGATTTTTATTAGAATATACACTTTAGAATATCTATAATATCTATTTTAGATTCTAATATTAATATATTAGAATCTATTCTAAATTTCTTATTAACTTATTAAATTCTTTTTTATTTTTCTTTTGTTATTTATATTTATTTAATATATTCTAATATTCTATTTCTTTAATTAAAAAAAAGAACTTCTTTTCTTGTTTATATCACAGAAAAGCCAACGAACCCATCTATTTGATGAAGTAAAAAAAACAAAATCCTATGGAACGGGGATAAATAGATCCATTTATTCACGATCGGATTATATTTATTTGATACACTGTTGTCAATATTAATGTTGAAAAAATAATACAATGGAGAAAATAAACGAATTAGAAACTTAAATATTAAATAACAATTTAATAAATACCAATTGAAATCCAATTGAATTTAATTGGAATTCCAATTAATAATAACAAAGTTTCTAAATAATAAATACTAAGAAATAATCAAAAAAGAAAATAAAAAATAAGGTAAAGTAAATAAAAAACCAAGCAATTATGTTGTATTAACACTACATATATTTATATCAATAAAAATGGATTTTTGTAGTTATAGAAAACAGCATTCTATAGCAGCAATAAGAAATCAAAAATTAGGTATGAATAGAGCAAGAGAGCGGGGGGAGGGGGGATAAGAGAGAAAAGGATTATATAAATCTATATACAAGTCATCCACACCCTCTTTTTTTTTTTGATTTCTTTAGTTTATTAATTGAATTTCGTTTGTTGATTAGGACAAAGTTCCATAAAAACACCCGCTCTTTTTGAAATATCCTGAACAGTTCCTGTAGGTTGAGCGCCTTTTTCAAGGAAATATAGAATAACAGGAATATTTAAATAGGTTTGATTCTTTATCGGATCATAAAAACCCACTCTCCGAAGATCTCTCCCCTCTCTTCGGGATCGAACATCAATTGCAACGATTCGATAAACGGCTCATTGGGATAGATATAGATAACCAATACACCCCCCCTAGAAACGTATAAGAAGTTTTCTCCTCGTACGGCTCGAGAAAATTCGAAATTATGTCTATGTATAGAATTATGATAATTATGTCTATGTATAGAATTATGATGTCAAATAGATCCATAAAATCATCAAATCAATTAGACTATGATTTAAATTAAATACTTTTTTTCTTATTCTTTCCCGAAAAAAGAATCACTCGTATTCGCAACCTCATAACTCAAGTTGGATAACTCTCAAATAACTCAAAGGAAAACAAAACCTTTAGTTAGGTATTTTATTTCATTTATTGAGCGGTCTCTACCCCCCCTTCTTGTCTGTCTCCTTTAGAATCTATTTTTCGTCTTCAGTCTAATATAGTTGTTGAGACAATTGAAAATGGTATTTACTTGTTCCATGATCCGTTAGCTTTTCCTTGAATCATTGGGTTTAGACATTCCTTCGAGGATCTTTAATCGTTTCAAAAATGGCAGCAACATACCAATTTTGTTTTATTTCTTTCCATCAAAGAATCATACAAATAGATGGTTGATTCCCCCAGATCCACTTTTGATCGAAAAAGTTTTACCAATTCCAACAAATTGGACTTTTTTTTTAAACTTGCTCGAATTGGATCCTTTCAATTTCTATATCGAAAATATACTTACGAAGTTGTTCTAACTTATTAATTTTCACTAACCCTAGAAACTTGACCCTGAGAAATGAATCAACTCGAGCTCCATCATGTACTATTTCCATCATCAACCCCTCTCCCCTTCCCAAAAAAATGAATTCGAGTGGAACAGAACAAACGATGTCGAGAAAGAGCACCCTCATTTCTATATAATAGAAAAATGGTGGATGTAAGAATCCACAGCTAATCTAATCATGTCTTTCAAGTCGCACGTTGCTTTTTACCACATCGTTTCAAACGAAGTTTTACCATAACATTCCTCTAGTTTGGAGCCGGTATGTAATTGATTCAATTATGAAATCATGAATAGTCATTGATTCAATCGATACATAATAATCCATATTTTTTTCCTTCTATATGAATGGCAAATTTCTAAAGTAAAGAAGTATCAACAAAAATTCAAATTAACTTGATATTGTAGGAATAGAATTTCTATTCCATTTTTTTTTATTTTCTATATTTCTATTTAGAATATATTTTTATTAATACTTAATATATTTTTATTAGTTTTTATTAGAATAATTATTAGAATAATATATATTATACATTTTTAATATAAAATAACAACAATAACACGAATAAAAAAAATAAGTTCTTTTTGAATCTACATCTTCAAAGTGACTCGATTTAGAGACGAATCATTAAAAAAAAAAAGAAGAATCACATTCTACCCAATATTATATACTCTTAAATAGAAGGTTTCTCAAAAAAGGGCAATCTTTATTCTGATATACAATTTGTATTCAGATATGATATATATCATGAATGGATATGCTCTGGGACGGAAGGATTCGAACCTCCGAATAGCGGGACCAAAACCCGTTGCCTTACCGCTTGGCCACGCCCCATTTCTATTTCTATTCGACACTAATAAACACTATTATTGGTATTGGTTGTTCGTCAATTCCAGTCCAAATATCTAAATATCTATAGAATAAATTGTTGCTAGAATTTTGATATGTCTAAATATAGAATTAAACTGAAATTATTGATCATTACATAGAATTCAATTAAGATATTGCATGAAAGTATGATTTCTTCTATTTTTTATTTCTTTTTATTTCAGAATGGAAAGATTTTGAATTGGATAAGTTCAAATCAAAGAAGGATTTTTGGAGTCTACTTTTTTTATTTAATTCATCATTTTATTCGTAATTAATTCGATTTTTTTATTTCTTATATTTATTATTTGGATTTTCCATTTTTTTGATTTCTTTTTTGATTTATAAATAGTATAAATCATAAATGAAATAAATAACAACAAAAAAAACGAAATTCAAAAAAGAAATTTCAAATTCATTTATTATAAAATTCAGAATATATTAATAATAAATAATATTAACTTAATTTTAATTAATTTAACTCACAAAAAGAAAAAATACAATTATCTTAAAGAACAAAATGTTTGTTATGCTTAATATCTTTAGTTTGGTCTGTATTTGTATTAACTCCGCCCTTTATTCAAGTAGTTTTTTCTTCGCGAAATTACCTGAAGCCTACGCTTTTTTGAATCCAATTGTAGATATTATGCCAGTAATACCTATACTCTTTTTTCTCTTAGCTTTTGTTTGGCAAGCTGCTGTAAGTTTTCGATGAGATCCTTAATTTGAATACTGTCCTAGAATAATTCCAAATTTATTCGAACATTTTAACAATTTCAATTTATAAGATCAGATAAGTTTTACAGTGTGAATCCTCGATTCAAATATTGAAATTGTTTATAGACAAGAAAAATCTGGACCATCTCATTTCCTCATTCTTACATTTTTTCCATTGAAAAATCCTATTATGAGTCCCCCACCAATATCTAATTATGGATATGAAAGGCAATTTTTGGTAATAAAGGAATCGACTCTTATTACAAATCAATTTCCGAAAAGTTTTTTCTATTTCTCGAAATCACTTCATTTCTTAGTATCAAAAGAAACATAATGTGTAGTATAGGAGAATCTATTCTCTTTCTTTTTTTTTAATGATCTTGGAGATTGTGTAATGCTTACTCTAAAACTATTTGTTTACACGGTAGTGATATTCTTTGTTTCTCTTTTCATCTTCGGATTCCTATCTAACGATCCAGGACGTAATCCGGGACGTGAAGAATAAAAAATCAGATTTTTTTGTTTTCTGTGTTTTCCTTGCTTGTGCTTGATTTTGAAATATTCTTATTATCTATTTTATTAAATAATAAAAGTTAATCGTTAATATAAATAAAAAATCAAACAAACAAAGAAACAAAAGAGGCTCTATTCAAAAGGTAAATAAAATACCAAATCATAGACGGAAACGGAAAGAGAGGGATTCGAACCCTCGGTACGAAAAATTCGTACAACGGATTAGCAATCCGACGCTTTAGTCCACTCAGCCATCTCTCCAAAAGATAATTTCTATTTTATATTTATATCTTATCTCTCTTCTCTCTTTGACTTTTTCTATTTTATATTAGAATATTTTCTATTCTAATCTATTATATATATTTATATATTAATCTAATATAAATATAATAAATAATATAAAAAATCTAATATTATAATCTATAATATTATAATCTAATTATATTAATTAATATAGAATATATTCTAATTATTTAATTTAGAATTTCATTTATATTTAATAATATTTAGAATTTATATTTAATAAATAAAATAAAATAATATTCGAATAGAAATTTAGAATAAAAAAAATAACTTGTTTTTCAGCCCGGCCAGGTCAGTACCTAGCCGGGCCTTTTTTGTTCCCATGAATCCTGGATAAAAATGATTTATTTGATCTGAAAAAAAAATACTTGTTATTGAAACAAGATCAAACATAAGAATGTAATCTCTTATTACTCTTTCTTTTTTTCCGGTAAAGTATCTAAAAGAAAAAAAGGAATGGAACTAAGGATTCTTGCACAATGCATTTTTATGTTATGGCTTAAGTAGTTTTGTCGAGATGTATCTGTCAAAACACCTTTAGCAAAACAAAATCCAAAAATGAAATGAGTCCCCTTTTCTTAATTTCATTAGATCCCCTTACGAAACACGCCAACACTCTAATTTTCATGATTCTTTTATGATCCTATTTCTGATTCCCTTGTTGGACAAAAGGTCCATTTATATACAATAATCGCATTGGAGCGGGTATAGTTTAGTGGTAAAAGTGCGATTCGTTCTATGGATCCCTTACTAGTTAAGGGATCCCTCGTTTGATTCATATTCCGATCAAAAACTTTATTTCTTATCTTAAAAGGGTTTAATCCTTTACCTCTCAACGAACGATTCGAGGAATAATATACATTATCGTAATTTGTATTCAAAAAGAATCAATTCGAAATTGACAAATTGAATTATGAAATTACAAAACATAAGTTTTTTGACTTGGATCAATACTCCCAATTTTTTGAGTATGAGTAAAGGATCCATGGAGAAAGATATAGAAAGTTTATTTTTAATCGTAACTAAATCTTCCATCTTTTTTTTATTTGGATAGGAGAGATTGAAGCAAAATAGCTGTTAAACGATTACTTTAGTTTACTAGAGACATCGACATATTT